TTACAGCAACGAGAGATCAGCTCTCAAATTAATCAACATCAATGATTTCCGTTCTACCGGCGGTTGCATAAACTTATTAACATATTAAATTTAAAAAATTTAATTTCTTTAGTGATTAAAACTCCTTTTCATTTAGTTGAGCAAAGACCTTGACCAATTTTAACTTCTTTTGCTTTGCTTTGTTTACCTGTTGGTTTTATTGATCTTATTCGTTATCATAAACCAAATTTATTAGTATTTGGGTTATTTGTAACTGCACTTCTTGCTTTTCTCTGATGACGAGACATTGTACGCGAATCTACTTATCAAGGACATCATACTAGCTATGTAGTAAAAGGTTTAAAATTAGGAATTAGTTTATTTATTTTATCCGAAGTTTGTTTTTTTTTTGCTTTTTTTTGAGCCTATTTTCATAGAAGATTAGCACCAAGTATCGAAGTTGGGGCAGTATGACCGCCAGTTGGTATTCAAACTCTAGATCCATTTCAAGTACCCTTACTAAATACAAGAGTATTACTTTTGTCAGGAGTTACTATTACCTGGGCCCACCATAGAATTGAGGAAGGGAAATATAAAGACTCATCTATTGGCCTTTTTATTACATTTTTACTAGGTCTTTATTTTTTATTTCTTCAATATGGTGAATATATAGAAACTAGATTTACTATTGCAGATGGGATTTATGGTAGTGTATTTTTTATAGCAACAGGGTTTCATGGATTACACGTAGCCGTAGGAGCCACCTTTATTTTAGTATGTACCATCCGTAATTTATTATATCATTTTAGAACGAAACATCATGTAGGATTTCTAGGAGCTGCTTGATACTGACATTTTGTTGACGTAGTATGACTATTTTTATATGTAAGTATTTACTGATGAGGTTCTTGTTACTAGTAGCTATTAGCATTGATTTTGTAAATCAAAGAAGGATTAATAATCCCGGTAGCTAACTTTAGGTTATGTAGTTTACTACTAATTCCATTAGGAAAAATATAGAAAATAAAAATAATAATAAAGCAGTATGTAATATTAATCTTATTAAGTTATAACTACCTAATAAATAATGTGAACTTATAATTTTACTTAATGGACCAGAATTTAAACTTCTATATAAAAATATATTATATCCTACCCTAATAAATATAATTAAACCTATTGCTAAAAGAATAAAAAACCTAGTTTCTAAAATACTAGGAATTAAACATAGTTCTCCTACTAAATTAATAGAAGGTGGTGCACTTATATTTATACATAATAGAAAGAATGAAATAATAGCAAATGAGGGTATGGTTGATAATAAACCCCTACTAATTAATATACTTCGACTATTAGAGACACTATAAACAAGATTAGCTAAAACGAATAAGGCGGAAGAAGTAAACCCATGAGCAATCATAGTAATTTTAGCACAAATTAGACCTCATTCTTTTCCTCTAAGTAAACCTACACTAACAAAAGCTATATGAACAATAGAAGAGTAAGCTACAAAGGCTTTTACATCTACTTGCTGCAAGCAAACAACAGATGCCATAATTCCTCCTCAAGTTGATAAACTAATTAAAAAACTAGAAAAAGGAAAATGAGCCGGAAAACTATAAATCCCTATTCTTAAATATAGACCATACCCACCTAACTTAAGTAAAATACCGGCTAAAAGCATTGAACCGCCTAAAGGCGCTTCTACATGAGCTTTAGGTAACCATAAGTGTAAGGAGTAAAGAGGCAGTTTTACAAAAAAGGCTAAGGAAAAAAACAAAAAAAATATAAAAGATATAGATAAACAAGATAAGTTTCTTAATATTAATAATAATAAACTAGCTCTTCTAAACTCTCTTTGAATATATAAAATCAATAGTAATAAAGGTAATGAAGCTCTTACAGTATAAAGTATTATATACACACCAGCCAATAGGCGCTCGGGTTGATAACCATAAGAAAGAATTAAAAATAAAGTAGGTAATAAAGAGAATTCAAAAAAAAAATAAAAGGTAAGCAATCCACCTGAAAAAAAAACCAATAATAGTGAAAGCAGAAGAATCTGTACAGTTGACAAATAAAGAGCTCTTTTCATTCTAGGGGTCCTTAAAAAAACTAGTAAAACTAAAAATACACTTAACATAATTAAAAAATTATTTAAGGAATTACCTATACTTATTGTTGTGGATGATAGGGTAATAGTAAAAGATTTGTATATATAAAAAAAGCTGGTGAATAACAAGATATTTATTACTACAATTAGCCTACTTCAGTAAGGATATATAAAATTTAAAATTAATATTATTAATAGCCCCAAATGAAAAAAGTGGAACAAAAATCCCTTATTAAAGTTAGCAGCTTCAATATAACTTTTTATAGCATTTAGGATTTTGAAAATCCTATAAGATTATAAAAAATAATCCTATGTACTGAAATCAGTATATGTTAAAAATTCACACCATTTCAGTCATAAGCCTGGTCTTAATATTACTAGTCGTTTTTTTAGTAGTTACCTATACTCCAAAAATTAAACACAAAGCTCAAATAACCGCATTTGAATGTGGTTTTGATCCACTTAGTAAAATACGATTACCATTTTCTCTCCGTTTTTATGTTTTAATTATTTTATTTTTAATTTTTGATGTTGAAGTAGTTCTATTTTTTCCTTTTTATCAATCCCTATCAACAGGTCTTATTCCAGTAGATGGTTTTTTTTTATTAGGCTTTATTTTTTTATTACTAGTTGGCCTTTTTTTTGAAATTTATCGAGGTATAATTGACTGAGTTACAATGTTTAAAGATCAGCTATACAATAAGCTAGTGGGCCCATAACCCAACAAAGGAGAAATTTCCTCTTTATAATTGTACTTTAATCTAATACCACAACTAAAATAGGGTTGATAAATATGGAAAGTATACTTGAAATCCAGTTAAGAAAATTGATAATGGGTAAACACCTAATTCAGCTAACCTAATAATAGGGTCAAAGATGGTGCCAGCAGACGCGGTCACACCATCCCTAGTCATAGTTATAATCACTTTCTTATTTTCTTTTACGTAACTAAAAATTATATATAAGGTGAAATTTCTTATAAAAATATTCCTAAATTGCGATTTTATATATATATACCAAATTTAGATAAAAAACTAGGATTAGATACCCTATTATTCTAACAACAACATTAATAAGAAAAAGTACTAAGGCTCTATTAGCTGAAACTTAAACATTATGGCGGTCTTTTAAACAGTTAGGGGAACTTACCACAGAATTGATATTCACCAAGATTTATTACAGTTATTTAAAGTTGGTATACCGTCGTCTTTAGATTAAACCTTTAGGTTTAATCACAAATATTGTACAATATGTAAGGCAGATCCTAGTGCCGCCAATATAACTGAGCTAAGGCGAGTTACATATAATAACTATTTTCGGATTTTCATGCGTCAAGGCTGCCTTGAAGTAGGACTTAAAAGTAATAATTAAATTTAAATAGATTATGAATATTTTTTATTAAAAGGTGTACAAATCGCCCGTCACTCTCGTTGAAAAATGAGATAAGTCGTAACATAGTAGGGGTAATGGAAACTGCCCCTAAAGTAGAGTTCTACCAGTTAAGTTTAAAATACTTTTCCCAAGAAGCAAAGAAGTTTTATATTACTGTTAACTTAGTATATATAATAGTACATAACCTTTTCGTGGTTTAAGAAATTTATTTAATTAGTTAATAAGGAGATTTCTGTTATGGTTATAGAAAGTGATATATCACATTAAGTTTCGACCTTAAAACTGGATCTTTTCCTCATAATAGTTGATAACAGATTTATTTTCCTCTTTAGACGGAAATCATTCCATTTTTTTCTGAACTCCCCCTTTATTATTTACGAGTTTATTTTTATGAACCCGGACTTGACTAAGAAATAGAGTCCTCATTTACAGAGATATATGTAGTTCCCCTTGAGCCTCAGCGAAGGGGGTACCTAGCCGATTGTTTTTACAGGCTTTATTTACTACTCTTATTTCCTTAAATCTATTAGGATTAGCACCTTTTATTTACCCTGTAACAAGTAGTTTATGGGTAAATAGAAGTTTAGCTTTACTACTTTGACTAAGAGTTCTCCTATCGGGCTGGAGCTACTCCTTTAAAAAGTCAGCAGCTCATTTAGTACCAAGAGGAGCACCAATTATTTTGATTCCTTTTCTTATTATTATTGAAACAATTAGTATCTTGATTCGGCCTCTCACCCTTACAGTTCGATTAGTAGCTAATATTAGGGCTGGACATATTATTATAAGTTTATTAGCTTCAGTACTAAGGTCTAACATCAGGATAATAAGTACAACCTTGTTTTATATTGTTATAGTTGCCTATAATATGTTTGAAGTTTTCGTAGCCCTTATTCAAGCCTATATTTTTACTTTATTAGTAAGCTTGTATATAGAAGAACATCCCTACTAAGTAAAGGATAATCCGTTTAAATGTTAATTAAATACTAGGGATATTATATATGACCCTACTTAGAAATGCCTCAACTCAGACCTGCTAGCGGCTTACTAATTTATTTATTTGTTACCTTAAATTTATTACTTAGAATTATTGTTATTCATTACTACTACTATCCAGATACTAAAGCTACCCCAACAGTACCGGGGAAAAATGTTAATACCATTATTTATAAATAAAGAATTTATTACATTTTTAGATGGCAGAATATAATGCATTGGCTTTAAGCGCTAATTATGGTTACTTTACCTTTTTTTCTTTGGTGTTTAAGCACTGTAGCATTTGAAACTATTAGAGACTAGTGAGTCAAGAAAAATAAAAAGAATAAATTTCCAAAACATAGGAATTTGAGAAACCACAATTCTCTGGTTTTACTTTAACCTAAACTTATGAGCTCTTCCGAGATCTTGTATTTGGAAGGTACCTATAATAGTTATACTACTCAAAATACCTCAAGGCATTATAAACCATATTCGACTTTGAAGGTCGATAGTTTTTTTAACTTATTGAAATCTGGGCAATCATGCTTGCTTTCTTAAATTTACAGTTTAAAATCTCTGTGTTTGAGTCCAAAATTTGTATTAAAAGAATACTCCAGTAAGTTTTAAAGGTTTTCTTATTAGGATAAAATATTCTATCTGCACTGCTTCAACAACAATAGGTATAAAAGCATGATTAGCTCCACAAATTTCTGAACATTGACCGTAATAAACCCCAGGTATATCTGTGCTAAAACCAGTTCTATTAATTCGGCCAGGTACTGCATCAACTTTTACTCCTAGACTTGGAAGTGCAAAACTATGAATAACATCATTTGATGTAGTTAAGACATTAATTGCCGAGTTAAAAGGGACGATGGTTCGACGATCGACCTCTAATAAACGAAACTCTCCTTTTCCTAGTTCTGATGATGGAATTATGTATCTATCATATCTATTAATGTCTAAAGCCGGAATACTATATCTTCAATACCATTGATGCCCTACTGCTTTTAAAACAATACCTTCTCTACCTTGTTCATCCCTTAAATATAATAATCGAAGTCTAGGTAAAGCTAATCACAGTAAAAGAGTGGCAGGGATAATTGTTCAAATTACTTCTACAGTAGGCGCTTCATGAACATTTCGGGTGTTAAACTTATTAATAATAAACTTAATACCTACAATAGAAACTAAGGTTAGAATACCAACTAAAAGAATTAAGGCGTGATCATGAAAGAGAATTATTTCTCTTTGAATAAAGGAAGCAGGATCTATTAAATTTAACTGCCCTCAGAATCTCATTGAGATTTTAGGTGACCTAATTTTTATCTCTTCAGGATAATGCTTTTAGTTAAGCTAAAACCTCTTTAGAGATATAATGGTTCCCTGGCTTACAGCTTTTTGTTTTTGCAAAACAACGTTTTTCTTATATAACTAAAAACCAACTGTAATAAAACTTTACATTTATAACTTGACAAGCTATAGTTTTGAATTAAACTAAATAAAACTACAGAATAAAAGAAATAATATACAAAAAAAATAAACTAAAGTAGAAAATAGTAAACACGATGGAAAGATATACATAAGGGGCTTCCACTGGGCAAGCTCCCAAGTAAGTTAGAATAATAAAAGTTACTACTAACATTCAAAATAAAATTTGAGAAGTTGGGCTAAAAGCCGTAGGAACTCTCCATTTTAGTAGACCTAGGGGGAGTAAGTATAAAACAAAAATAGAGGCCACTAAAGCAATTACCCCTCCAATTTTAGATGGAATTGAACGCAGAATAGCATAGGCAAACAGAAAATATCATTCTGGCTGAATATGAATAGGTGTTACCATAGGATTGGCTTTCAAATAATTCTCTGGGTCTCCTAACAAATTAGGGTAGAAAGTAACTAACGCAATTCCCATCCCTATAATTATAATGAAACCTACTATATCTTTAATAGTAAAATAAGGGTGAAAATTAATTTTATTAATATGATTTAGTGAACCTAAAGGGCTTGTACTCCCCTTTTCGTGAAGAAAAATGAGATGAATCAAAACTAACAATGTGATTAAAAATGGTAATAAAAAATGTAAAGTAAAAAAACGATTAAGGGTAGCCTGACCAACTGAAAAGCCTCCCCATACTCATTGTACTAAATTAACTCCTCAATAAGGAAGGGCGGATAAAAGATTAGTAATGACTGTAGCCCCTCAAAAAGATATTTGACCTCATGGTAGCACATAACCTAAAAAGGCAGTCCCTATACAGATTAAATAAATAGAAACTCCTACCATTCAAACTCGAGGTTGAGTTAAAAAACTTTGATAGTAGAGGCCTCGTCCAATATGAATATACAAAGCAATAAAAAATAAGGAAGCTCCGTTGGCATGCAGTCTACGAAAAAACCAGCCACCGGGAACATCCCGTATATTATGAATAACTCTTCTAAAAGCCCTAAGTACATCAGCAGTGTAATTTATTCTAATAAAAATACCAGTTACCAATTGAACCCTTAGAAGAAGTCCAAGGATACTACCTCAATTTCATCAAATAGAAATATTATAAGGAGTGGGGAGTCTTAACATATCCTGTACTAGTATAAACTTTCGCAAAAAGTTAGACATTAGAAATAGCAACACTAGATCAAATGCGAAGATTTAATAAAATCGTTTCCGTTTAATTTAATTAATCTTAGGAGTATCCCTAATCCAAAGGCCGCTTCCCCAACTGCTAAAGTTATAACTAATAGAAATGCTATTACCCTCCCATTTACTATAAGACTTACAATGTTTACCAATATTAATCTAATTAATATTATAACCTCTAGATATAGTAAAACAATAAGATAATGAGATTTAGTTTGGTTATAAAGATATAATATAAATCCTAATAATAGAGCTAAAATAGTCAAATAAAACATTTATTTAAGTTAAAAAAGTAAGTAATAGAAAAGACAATGCCGCCAGTGAAAAGGGAAGATAACATTTTCAACAAAATATTATAAGTAAATCATATCGATGACGAGGATAAACCCCTCGAACAATTAAAAAACAATAAGTAATTAACATTCACATAATAAATATTACAAATCAGTATCTACTACCACAAAACCAAATCACTGTAGCTATACTAATAAATAGAATAGATGAATATTCAGCTAAAAATAAGAGAGCAAATAAGGCGCCACCATATTCAATATTAAATCCTCTTACTAATTCCCTCTCTCCTTCAGCAAAATCAAAAGGCGCCCGGTTAGTCTCAGCAAGAGCTGATCTAAATCATACTAACCCTAGAGGGAGAAGTAGTAGTAATACTATAAAATCTTCTCTTCTTTCTAATCAATCATAAGTTAATTTTAAGATAAAAGGGAAAAATAAAATTAGTACTAGAGAAACTTCATATCTAATAGTTTGAGCAGCCGCTCGTAAACCTCCTAGTATAGCATATTTACTGTTCCTTGCTCATCCTGCCAAAGCAGGAATATAAACGTTTAAGCTAATTAATACTAAAAATAATATAAATCCATATCTAATAAAATTAAACACTCAAGGTCTAGGGTATAGGATTCAAAAAATTAATCTGAGACTTAATCCAGCAGCCGGCAAAAGAAAAAAGATGTTACTATTAGATATAAAGGGAATTAACAGAGCTTTTATAAATAGTTTTAGAGCATCACTAATAGCTTGTAGGAGCCCTAAATAACCTACTTTATTGGGACCTTTTCGACATTGTATTAAACCTAATATTTTTCGTTCTAAAATAGTATAAAAAGCCACAGCTAACAAAACACATAAACAAGTGATAAGGCTAATTAAAAATTGAGAAATCAAATATATATAATAATTGACAGCGAGGTAATTCTCCTTGAGAAAGTAAAAGAGTTTAAGTTAGGTCAGTTATAAGATTTCTCTAGTATTGAACTTAAAATTGAACTTTTTATTACTAATCTACCTTGAGGTTCCATTCAGCCTTTGTCTAATAGAAGAATATAAGCAGAGATAGAAGTTAAATAATACTTAAAATTATAAGAAACTGGTCATAAGTAAAGAAGATTGGAGAGAGTTGTACTGTTTTTGGGGCCTTTTAAATTTATAGTAATAAATAAACCTAATAAGGGTATTAATGATAATACAATAGTTCAGAAATATGGAAGAGTTGTATGTTCTAATAAGGAAAGAGAGCTATAACGTAATAAAGGGCCTAGACTAATTCCTATTATAGCCAAAATGCATAAAGGTCAATAAAATCTTAAAGGAGTTTTATGAGATAAAATAATACCCAAACTTTTTACTCAGCCTAGAATAAGGATTCTGCGGAATACATAGATCCTAGTTACCAAAGTTGCAAGCAATATGATAAAGAAAGAAAATCTGTTGGTATTTCTTCTAACACTAATCTCAAGAATTATATGTTTAGAATAAAAGGAACTTATAAAAGGAGCTGCAATTAAACATAAATTGCTAATATTAAAAAATACAAATAATAATGGTATATTAGTTAAAGCAGAGCCTAAAAGGCGTAAATCTTGAACTCCATATGAAGATAGAAGAATCAAACCAGCCACTAAGAATAAAAGAGCTTTAAAAAAAGCATGAGAATATAAGTGAAAAAGAGCCAAATATGGTATATTTAAACCTAAACTATATATTATAATACCCAATTGCCTGAGGGTAGACAAAGCAATTAGTTTTTTTAAATCATTCTCTACTATTGCACATAAACCTCCTAGAAGACATGTAACACTACCTATTAAAAGTAGAGAGGATAAAAATTCCTGAGTGAAAGTTATACTAAGATTAATACGCACAATTAAATAAACCCCTGCTGTAACTAGTGTACTGGAATGAACCAAGGCTCTAACGGGTGTTGGAGCCGCTATTGCTGCTGGAAGTCAAGCTCTGAAAGGATACTGAGCTCTTTTAGTTATACCTGCTAAAATATATAAAACTAAAATTGGATAAAACTCCATACTAGAAATACCATAAAAGATGTTCCTAGCACCAACCATAAAGCCAAAGCTTATAATAAGAAAAATATCTCCGATCCGATTTCTTATAAGTGTAAGAAAACCCCTTTCTAAAGATACCTTATTTTGGTAATAAATGATTAATGCAAAAGAAGAAATTCCTAATCCATCCCACCCAATAAGAATAGCAAATAATCTACCAGACATAATTAATATTAATATAGATACAACAAATGATAATAATACTCAACCAAAACGGTAATAATTTTGATCCTCTCTTATATAATTCTTTGCAAAACTAAAAACACAAAAGGAAATCAAACAGACTATTGTAGAAGCACTTAAACCTACTCAATCAAAAATTAAAGAATAAGACAACTCCCAGCCCCCTCTGCAAGATATAATATTTAGAGTTAAAATTTGCTTAATTTCCCCTCCCAAATAAGAGGACAGGAATAAGAAATAAAAACAGGTGAATAATCCTAATAATATAGTAAAACGACTAAATCTATATAACTTCAATCTTCAAGCTCCTAGTTGACCAAAATATAATATTAACTAAACTAAAGAGAACAACTAATAAATACGTAGCTAAAAATAATAAGATTCTTCTATTACAACCGAAATTATTAGTTCTAAAAACCCTAATTGAAAATGGGTTTAACTCCTCAAAGGATCTAATAGTTGTTAGAGCAAAAATAGTAAATAGAAGAAGAGGAATACGATTCTTTATAATAAACTGAACATTACTATCTAATATTACAATGTATAATATTAAAACTAATAAGCCGCCTACATAAATAAGTAGCAGTAAAGCTGCATATCAGAAGGAGAACGTAACTCTTAATCAAACTGCTCCTCCTAATCTTCTGACCAATAACAGAAGAAATATACCAAATGGTTCTTTAATTCTAGTGAAGTAGCTTATAAAAAAAATAAAGACAAGCAATCTGCATAATGACAGCATTATAACCTTAAGTATTATATTATAATTTAGGTTAGAGCTAGATAACAATCTCTTTTATTCTGCAAAAATAATCTTCTTTATAAAGTATAACTCCTTTAAGAGTAAAGTATAACTTTAAGTACAAGCTCCCAAAGCTAGTGTTGACTACAACTGCTCTTACATCTTTCAACCTTAATTTTAAACTTGGCACCACCTAAAAGGTATTACATGATTCTAAGTCAAGTGCATTTACTTCTGCCAGATACCATATAAACTTAATAGTTATATCCTATGTCACATTTCTCGATCTGCTTAACATAATAACTCATTAGCATATTGGATAATAGACAATCTTTTAATTATCTCCTAATAATTTTATTATGTTTTATTATCTTTACAACTATTTTTTGCGTATAAAGAATCCTTTCGTACTACTTTATACTAAATAAAAGATAGAAACTGACCTGGCTTACGCCGGTCTGAACTCAGATCATGTAGGAATTACAGTTCGAACAGAACTAACAAATTAAACGTCTAATCTAATTTATTCCTAGTCCAACATCGAGGTCACAAACTTATAATGTAAAATTATGCTGTTATCCCTAAGGTAGTTTTACTTTACTTAATAATATATTCGCCCCATGTTTAAAATATAAAAGGATAAATTTATAATGTTATCTTGTTGCCCCAACAAAAACAGAGAGTGTAAGAACTCTTTAATTAAAACTCTAAGGGTCTTCTCGTCTAATAGAAAAATCGGAAGTTTTTTCACTACCTAAAATAAATTTAAATGGAAAAAAAAGAGACAGCTAAACTCCATGTTCTCTTTCATGCCAGACTTCAATTAAAAGCCAAATTATTATGCTACCTTTGCACAGTCAGTGTACTGCGGCTCTTCACGAAAAATCGCAGCGGGCAGAAATAACTAGTTATAAGACTCAACTAGCTATGTTTTTGTTAAACAGTTGAAGTAATCTTTTGCCGAGTTCCTTTTCTCTTATTAATTTTTTGACTAATTTTAACATTATTTAATTAGTTAATAGTTTTTCTCCTTATTTAGATATAATAGAATTTTTATATAAAAATTAGTTCTTCTCTTAGTTTTATTATTAACTTTTAAGTAATATGAAGAAAATATTTAACTACGAAATTCCGCTTATATGATCTTATTACCATATAACTATTTTATATATACTAGATATATTTCTCTAATATCCAGCTATCTTAAGACTTGTTGACATTTCATCCCTATTCTTCTTTTTAATTTTAACTTTTGCCACAGTCAAGAAAATTTCTAATAAGTAAAGCAGAATAGATCTTCTTAATTCGGGTGGATTCATCTGTTGTTTTATTAATTAAACCATTATGCAAAAGGTAATTGTAGTACTTTATATGTTATATACATTTAAGGTTGAAGAAAGATAAGTTAAACCGTAATCCATTAATCTAAAAATACTCAAAGAGATTCTTTCCTTTATTGGAAATTATATTATTTTTAATTCTCCAAATTTTGTTTCAACTTAAACTAATAAATATATTTGACTCAAAGTTTTTTAATTACAGAAATGGAAATGGAATTCTATGTATTTAATTATAAAATTTATATAAGTATCCTTATACCTAAATAGGATGAATTAATATTCAAATGTTACTAATTTATACTTATCAGGAAATTCTTCTTTCCGTTTTAGACAAGGGGATGTTCGCTCACATCTTCTCTCTTCTTAATACTTCGTTTAAATTATTAATAATTTTATTCTAATTTCACTGTTTTGTTTCTTTTATATCTTGTTAATAGAGTTATGATAAGATATTATTACTAATAAGTTGATATTATATTATACATAACAAATATTCTATTCCCGTTCTTTAGACCTTAATTGAGCCTATAGTTGCTAATAAATTTGTTGTTAACTGACCTAATCCTATTCTCTTCTACCTCTTAAAGATATTATAATAATTTTATACACATTTTTTATAACACCTATACAAAAGAAAATCTAGAATATTTTTGGTAATTGTTAATATAAAACACTAAAAGTTTCAAAACACTACAATCCATAGGTTAATCAATAATAAATTAATAACAACATTAAAAAACACTCATAGGAGAATTTTTCATTGTAAATGAAATGTAATTTAGTTTACTATGTTTTTAAATGCTAGTTGCCCTAGGAACTAAATTTCTGTGGAAATCTAATGGAAAATCATTCTCTATTCATTCTCGCGAAAAAGCCGTATAAAATGAAAATACGACTGCTCGCTCAGCAATAAATGATTCTCAAACTATAAAAACAAATAGAAGCACTGCAAAAATTGATATTAGAGAACCATAAGAAGAAATCTGATTTCATTGGAAATATCTATCTGGGTAATCAACGTATCGACGTGGTATTCCTGCTAAACCTAGAAAATGTTGCGGAAAAAAAGTCAAATTTACAGCTAAAAATATAATAAAAAATTGAGCTTTGGCTAACCGTTCATGTAATACCAACCCTGTTATTACTGGGTATCAGAATACAAATCCGGCAAAAATAGCAAAAACAGCCCCCATAGACAAAACATAATGAAAATGGGCTACTACATAATAAGTATCATGTAATACAATATCTAAAGAACTATTAGATAATACAATCCCAGTCAGTCCACCTAAAGTAAATAAAAAAATAAAGCCTAACACTCAATACATAGAAGCCCCATATTTGAAATTGGCTCCGTAAATGGTTATTAACCATCTAAACACTTTAATTCCTGTTGGAATTGCAATAATTATGGTAGCGGCCGTAAAATAGGCACGAGTATCAACATCTATACCTACGGTAAATATGTGATGAGCTCAGACAATAAAACCTAGAATTCCAATACTAATCATAGCATAAATTATACCTAATACACCAAAAGGCTGCTTGATTGTTACATTACTAAGGATATGACTTACAATACCAAATCCAGGTAAAATTAAAATATAAACTTCCGGATGTCCAAAAAATCAGAATAAGTGTTGATATAAAATAGGATCACCCCCTCCAGACGGGTCAAAAAAAGTAGTATTAAAATTTCGATCGGTTAATAATATTGTAATAGCTCCTGCAAGAACTGGAAGGCTAAGTAAAAGAAGAAATACTGTCACTAAAATAGATCAGACAAATAATCTTACCCGCTCCATTCTTATTCCTGAAGAACGTATATTAAAAATAGTAGTAATAAAATTAATAGCTCCTAAAATTGAAGATATTCCAGCCAAGTGTAGTGAAAAAATAGCCAAATCCACCCTAGCTCCACTATGAGCAACTCTAGCTCTAAGAGGAGGATAAACAGTTCAACCAGTACCTGCCCCACCTTCCACTATTCTTCTACTAATTAATAAAAAAAAGGAGGGAGGTAACAATCAGAACCTTATGTTATTTATTCGAGGAAAACTTATATCGGGAGCCCCCAGAAGTAAAGGCACTATTCAATTACCAAAACCTCCAATTATAACAGGTATAACTATAAAAAAAATTATAACGAAAGCATGAGCTGTTACAATCACATTAAAAAAGTGCTCATCTATTAGTACACCCGTTATACCTAATTCTAAACGAATTAATAAAGATAAACCTGTTCCTACTATTCCACATCAAATACCAAAAATTATATATAGTGTGCCAATATCTTTATGATTAGTGGAGTAAAGTCATCGCAAAGAGTTTAAGAACCCGTCTATAGATTAAAAATCTACTGCCTAACAGCTCGGCCATAAAAAACTTAATTATTTAGGGCTGATAATACCAAAAAAATTCTTCCAGTTATATAAGCCATTCTAACTATAGTAAAACTAGTTTTAGTTATTTCACTAGTTCTTTTAAACATAAAATATATTCCAAATTTAAGATAAATAAATAAACTAATACTTGCCCTCAAAACTCTAAATATTAAAGGTAGAAATCTACCTGTTCCTAAAAAAAAATAGTAAAGGACAAGCACCTTTCCTACAAATAAAGCAAATGGAGGTAACCCCCTCAGAGATAATAAGCAGGCAGCAATCCTAGAGTAAAAATGATTATATAGAGAAATAAAAAGACCAGATATCTGACCTAAATAAAGAATAAAATATAATACTGTACCCCCTTCAAGAGTGCTAAAAGCTATTCAGCCACTATGAGAAATTGTGGAAGCTCCTAATAAGGCGCGAAAATTAGTGAGATTTAGGGCAGCTAAACTACCTACTATTATGCTTGCCAGTCTAACTCTCAGAATAAGTAAACCCAAAGCTTTAATGTAGTCAAGCTGAAATAAAATTATAAGAGGGACCACTTTTAAGGGACCTCTAATTATAAAAATACCTCTATATCTAAGTTTACTAAAAACTGGGATTACCCAAAAATGTAAAGGAAAAAGTCCTATCTTCAGGGATAAAAAAATAAACATAAAAACACCAGCGAAAGGAATAGAGTATTCTAAAACAAAGAGCCAGATACCTCTAACCAATATTATTGTTCTAGCTATACCCTGAATTAAAAAATATTTTAAGGCCCTTTCTATACTAGTGGATAAATAACTTATATATAAGAGAGGAAAAAATCCTACCAATCTCAGCTCTATTCCTGATCAGATAATAAATCAATGTGACCTTCTTAAACTTACAAAAGGTCCTAAAAAAACAACCAAAATGAATAGTAAGTGTTGTAAGCTCAT